ACGCAACGATGATTTTTTTCTACAAATCATAAAGATATTGGAACGTTATATTTTGTATTTGGAACTTGAGCAGGAATAGTAGGAACTTCATTGAGAATAATTATTCGAGTAGAGTTAGGACAGCCCGGTAGGTTAATTGGAGACGACCAGATTTACAATGTAGTTGTTACTGCCCACGCTTTTGTTATAATTTTTTTTATAGTTATGCCAATCATAATTGGAGGATTTGGAAATTGGTTAGTTCCTTTAATATTGGGGGCGCCTGATATAGCATTCCCCCGAATAAACAATATAAGATTCTGGTTGTTACCTTTTTCTTTAACTTTATTGTTGACTAGGGGGATAGTAGAAAGAGGAGTAGGTACAGGATGAACAGTTTATCCTCCTTTAGCAAGAGCGATTGCCCATGCAGGAGCTTCTGTTGACTTAGGTATTTTTTCTCTCCACTTAGCAGGGGTGTCATCTATTTTAGGAGCAGTTAATTTTATAACTACAGCTATTAATATACGAAGAGTGGGTATAACTCTGGATCGGATACCTTTATTTGTCTGGTCAGTGTTTATCACAGCAGTTCTCCTTTTATTATCTTTACCTGTATTAGCAGGAGCTATCACAATATTACTTACAGATCGAAACTTAAATACCTCTTTTTTTGATCCTGCTGGAGGAGGGGATCCCATTCTTTACCAACATTTATTTTGATTTTTTGGTCACCCTGAAGTTTATATTTTAATTTTACCAGCTTTTGGGATAGTATCTCATATTGTTGTTCAGGAGTCTGGTAAAAAAGAAGCTTTTGGTACTTTAGGAATAATTTATGCTATAATTGCCATTGGGGTCTTAGGGTTCGTTGTTTGAGCTCATCATATATTTACAGTTGGGATGGATGTTGATACTCGAGCATATTTTACTTCTGCTACTATAATTATTGCTGTTCCTACTGGAATTAAGATTTTTAGGTGACTTGGAACACTTCAAGGTGTTCAAATAAACTATAGACCTTCTCTGCTATGAGTTTTAGGATTTATTTTCTTATTCACAGTTGGTGGATTAACTGGAGTAGTTTTAGCTAATTCTTCTATTGATATTATATTACATGACACTTATTATGTAGTAGCTCATTTCCATTATGTACTTTCTATGGGAGCCGTTTTTGGTATTTTTGCTGGGATTGTACATTGATTTTCTTTATTTACAGGAGTAACCTTAAATAATAAGTGGCTAAAAATTCATTTTTTTACAATATTTGTTGGAGTAAATATAACTTTTTTCCCCCAGCACTTTTTAGGGTTGAATGGAATACCGCGACGATATTCCGACTACCCAGATGCTTATAGAGCCTGAAATATATTATCTTCTGTTGGATCTATTATTTCTTTGGTAGCAGTATTAGGGTTTGTTATTATTGTTTGAGAGGCTTTTATTATAAGGCGACCTGCAAGAAACTCACTTTTTCTTTCTTCTTCAATTGAGTGACAACATCCTTTCCCCCCAGCTGATCATAGATACGCGGAGATTCCTTTAATTTCTAATTAATATCTAAAATGGCAGATAGATGTGTAGGATTTAAGCTCCTATAAGGAAGGAACTCTTCTTTTAGAAATGGCAACATGAGGCTACTTAGGATTTCAAGATAGAGCTTCTCCCTTGATAGAACAATTAATTTTTTTCCATGATCATACTATGGTTGTATTAATTTTAATTGTAACGTTTGTTGGATATATTATATTTTGCTTAAGGTTTAATTTTTTTATTAATCGGTTCTTGTTGGAAAGGCAAGAAATTGAAATTATTTGAACTATTCTTCCTGCTATCATTTTAATTTTTATTGCTTTCCCTTCTCTTCGTCTTTTATATTTATTGGATGAAATTAATAATCCAAGTATTACTTTAAAGACAATAGGTCATCAATGATACTGAAGGTATGAGTATTCTGATTTCTTAGAATTGGAATTTGATTCTTATATAACAAACTTAGGGGCTTCAAATTCAGAATTTCGTCTTTTAGAGGTGGATAATCGAGTTGTATTACCTATAAATTCTCAAGTTCGGGTTCTTGTGAGGGCAGCAGATGTAATTCATTCTTGAACAGTCCCAGCTCTAGGAGTTAAAGCTGATGCAGTACCAGGTCGATTGAATCAAGTTAGATTTTTTATTAACCGGCCGGGTTTATTTTTTGGGCAATGTTCAGAGATTTGTGGAGCAAATCATAGATTTATACCAATTGTAATTGAAAGAGTAAGAATTAATTATTTTTTAAATTGAGTTTCTTCTTATTCAGAATCTTCATTTAGTAACTTAAGTGTAAGTGTAGGCCTTTTAAGCTTAAAATAGTAGTTTACTCTAAATGATAAAAATTAGTTAATAAAATAATATAAGTTTGTCAAACTTAAGTAATTGTTCAAATATTTTTAAATGCCTCAAATATCACCTATTCTTTGGGTAAATCTATATTTTATGTTTTTATTAAGATTAGTTTTAATTTTAGTAATTCAATATTTTTTTAGGTTAAATTTTAAATCAAGTTTAAAAGAGGAAAGTTATTTAGATAACGAGAAAATTTGAAAATGATAACCAGATTATTTTCTATTTTTGAGCCTTCTTCAAGAGTTTTTTCTTTGTCTTTAAATTGAGTGGCTGTTTTTTTAGGATTAATTTATGTACCTCATATATATTGAGCTTCTCCTTCTCGTTGAGTAGTAGGGTGGATAAAGTTAAGTGGAGTTTTATATAATGAGTTTAAAGTAATTTTAGGGAGGAAAAGTTCAGGTTTCACTATTTTATTTATTTCTTTGTTTGTGTTGATTGGGTTTAATAATTCTTTAGGACTTTTACCTTATATTTTTACGAGATCAAGTCATTTAGTGATAACTTTATCTTTAGCGTTTCCTTTATGGGCAACTTTTATAATTTTTGGGTGAATCAATCATACTCAACATATATTTGCCCATTTGGTACCTCAGGGAACTCCTAGAGTATTAATACCTTTTATAGTTTTAATTGAGACAATTAGAAATATTATCCGACCGGGAACTTTAGCAGTTCGGTTAGCTGCTAATATAATTGCAGGGCATCTTTTATTAAGATTATTAGGAAATATAGGGCCTGTTATACCATTAAAAATTCTTTGGGCTCTCGTAATTCTCCAAATTCTTCTTCTAATATTAGAATCTGCTGTTGCATTAATTCAATCTTATGTGTTTGCAATTTTGAGGACATTATATGTTAGAGAGGTTAATTAATGACATCACACAGACATCATGCATACCATTTAGTAGATATAAGACCTTGACCTTTAACAGGGTCAGTGGGAGCAATAATATTAACTACAGGTTTAATCAAATGATTTCATCAATTTAATACAGATTTGTTGTGTCTTAGGTTTATTGGTATTATTTTAACTATAATTCAATGATGACGAGATGTAGTGCGGGAGGGAACTTACCAAGGAATTCATACTCAGGTTGTTATAAGGGGATTACGGTGAGGAATAATTTTATTTATTGTATCAGAAGTACTTTTTTTCTTTTCTTTTTTTTGAGCTTTTTTCCACAGGAGATTATCTCCTGTGGTAGAAGTAGGAAACCTTTGACCTCCTAAAGGGATTCAACCATTTAATCCTTTTGGCATTCCTTTATTAAACACAACAATCTTATTATCTTCAGGGGCAACAGTAACTTGAGCTCATCACGCAATTTTAAGTTCAAATCATTTAGAAGCTTTACAAAGGTTAATGCTTACTGTGGGTTTGGGGCTTTACTTTACAGGATTACAGGCTTTTGAATACATAGAAGCTTCTTTCTCGATTGCAGATTCTGTATACGGTTCTACCTTTTTTGTTGCGACAGGATTTCATGGGTTGCATGTAATTATTGGGTCTTCTTTTTTAAGGGTTTGTCTTTACCGGCTATATAAATGCCATTTTTCTTCTTTCCATCATTTTGGGTTTGAAGCAGCAGCTTGATACTGACATTTTGTAGATGTGGTATGACTTTTCCTTTATGTATTTATTTATTGGTGGGGAGGTTAATTTTTTAGTATAATTGTATATTTGACTTCCAATCAAAAGGTCTAGAGTTAGAAAAATTAATTTTTATTATAACATTAATACTTAGATTAACATTAATTATTAGAATAGTTGTTATGTTGGTGTCTTCTTTAATTTCAAAAAAGGTAATTAGAGACCGAGAAAAAGGATCTCCTTTTGAATGCGGATTCGACCCTAAGGGAAGGGCACGATTACCTTTTTCGTTGCGATTTTTCTTAGTAACTGTAATCTTTTTAATTTTTGATGTGGAGATTACTTTACTAATACCATTGGCATTTATTTTAATATTAACTAATATTTATACTTGAATTTGTTCTGGGCTTAGATTTTTATTAATTTTATTAGTTGGCCTTTATTATGAGTGAAGGCAAGGGGCTTTAGAGTGAAGGGACTAGAATCATAGTCAAATATGATTTATGACTTGCAATCATAAGGTGTTCAAAGAACTGATTTTAATTAGAAAGCGAAGATTTGCATTTAGTTTCGACCTAAATTTTGGTTATACCTCTAATTTGTTTTTAAGGTGTGAAACACATTACATTTTCACTGTAAAGTTGAAAGATTAACATTTTTCTAAAAATAAAACGGGATTATTTCCCCCCGTTTTATTTTTAGAAAAAGATTATTGTTGTAATGGAAGCTTAAAATCTATTAGTTATAGATTTTATAAGTTTGAAATAGTAAATTAAAGGAGTATTTATAGGTATCATAATTCAATTAGATGTGGAGATATAGAATTATTCTTAAAAAAGTAAATGAATTAAGAAGGTATAATTAGTAATTAATTTATATTTTTATTTATAAAATGGGGGGGAAATAATAAAAAGTTTCTATTCCTTCTTATATATTACCTTCTTACTTTAATAAATATTAGACCTTGTATAAAGAGAAAGAAATTTTATATCTACCTTCTCTGTATAAAAAATTTAAGATACAATGGGAAAAAAATTGATGGGAAGAGTACTCTTCGTCAGAAAAGAGTACTCTTTCCACAGAATTTTTTTTCTCTAACTAAGTCCTCCCATCTAGCGGAACAACATCTTTCTCTTAATATCACAAAAATATATAAAATAAAGCTCTTCTTTATAATATTGACATTAAGATACGCAAGAGTGTTATATAGAACATCTTATATTCTAGTCTCTTAGGGTTCGATAGAGATAGTAGCTCGATATATGTATTTCTAAATATATAATATACTAAGGTTCATAAATATTTAATATAATAACTTATAGAACTTAAATATTTACTAATACATTAAAATTTATTAAATGGGAGGGGGGGGAAATAAAACTAACGGGCGGCGGGGTTTTTAAAATCCAAGAAAAAAAAATTATTTTTCCCTCTGTAAATCGTTAAAATTAAGAGTAATTGATAATTACAACTAATTGTTTAATAATTTTGTAAACAGGGGAGCTTATAAAACTCTAAATTTTAATATTAATTAATTCTGTATATATAATTAATTTTTTTTTTAATTCGACCGAATTAAAAAAAAAAATTAATTATATAATATTACATTTATGTAATGGAAGCTTAAAATCTAGATTTTAAAATAGGTTAATAAAAAATGAGGTAGGGGGGAAGTAATAAGAATTAAAATCCAATTGGCTTAAATTTTTATAAACGGCCCCCTATAATGATCCACAAATTTTTTAATGTTAATTTATCTAAATATACAATTAATTTTTTTTTTTAATTCGACTGAATTAAAAAAAAAATTAATTATATAATATTACATTTATGTAATGGGAAGCTTAAAATCTATTAGTTATAGATTTTATAAGTTTGAAATAGTAAATTAAAGGAGTATTTATAGGTATCATAATTCAATTAGATGTGGAGATATAGAATTATTCTTAAAAAAGTAAATGAATTAAGAAGGTATAATTAGTAATTAATTTATATTTTTATTTATAAAATGGGGGGGAAATAATAAAAAGTTTTTAATTAACAAGTAGTATTTAAATTTCTAGTAAAAATTAGTTTAAAGTTTAATTATAGACATTGGACTAGGGAAAAGGAGGAATATAAATTAAATATACAAAGGAATTTCACCATTTCTTGAAAGATCAAAATTTTCTGTGCTATTTACACTAATATACAAGGTTAATAAATAGAGATTTGAACGGAATTCAACCGCTCAAGGGTTAAGTTAGAAGCTTATTCTTAGTCATTAAATCTCCTTAATAGGAAACTAGTTCAATTTTACCATTAACAGTGGTATGCCTCTTTTTGGCTTCTATTAATTATTTTATGTTTCTTAAATTAAGGGAGAGAGATAGTTTTGTAATGTTTCTTTTCCTTAAGCTTGATTGGACCAAAAAGTTTGATTTTTGCTTAAAGTTTTGTTTTATAGTTATCTAGTGTATGCAAATTTTAATGTTGAAATATTTATTAAAAATAAATAGGATAAAAGCAATATTTAATATTAATGAATAAGGTAAATCTTGATTTAGTAAATTATAAGAAATTTGAGAAAATCTTGTGCCAGCAGTCGCGGTTATACTTGGGAGTTAAATAAAATTTTTTAGTAAAAGTTAATTATATTGTAGTAAAGATAAGGTTTTATATAAATAAAAAGTGAAATTATTTATTTTTTATAAAGGTTTATACAACTGCAAAGTAATGAAGCTAAAAAAATTAAGGTATGAATCAGGATTAGATACCCTAGTACACTTAATTTAAATTTTAGAGTACTGGGATACTAAGAGTTATGTTCTTGAAATTTAAAAAATTTGGCGGTATTTTAGCCTAGTTAGAGGAACCTGTTTTATAAACGATACTACACGCATTATCTTACTTTTTTTTGTATTCAGTTTGTATACCGTCATTGTCAGATAATTTAAGAGATAACATTATTAGGACCAGTATTTTGAGTATATTAGATCAAGGTGCAGCTTATAAAAAAGAAAAAATGGGTTACAATAAAATTTATTTATTACGGAGTTAAAATTTAAAAATTTTAATGAAGGAGGATTTAATTGTAAAATAAGAAATAATAAAATTATTTGATATAAGCTCTAAATTATGTACATATCGCCCGTCGCTTCCATTTAAGGTGGAATAAGTCGTAACATAGTAGAGGTACTGGAAGGTGTCTCTAGAATTAAAAATAATAGTTGTTTGATACCAAAATAAAGCTAAAATTAGCATTTCGTTTACACCGAAAAGGTTATCGTTTAACTCGATTTATTTTGATTATATTTAATTATCTATAATTATAATAGGGAAAAGATTTTAATTAATAAAGTAGAGTGAATCGAAATTTTTAAAGAATTTAGAAAAGTACTGTGAAGGAAATTTGAAATAATTGAAAATTTAATATTTGTCAAGTAATAATAAAATTATGTACCTTGGGTATCAGGGGCATTTAAATTTATATGTGTATTATAAAAATCTCGAAAGAGGAATAGTTAGATTAAAAATTAAGTTTTTGTAGCAGAAAAGTTTATAATTTTATTCTAGGAGTGAAATATTAGTCGAGTCTTCTAATATCTAGTTTTTTAAAAAGTAAGTTTAAATTAGCGTTTTTATTAATTTTATAAAAAAAGTAAAAGTAGGAGGGAAAAGCTTCTTATTACTTAAATTTATAAGGATACAAGATAATTAGGTTAAACTAGGCTTAAAATTAGCTATGTTTTTAAAGTGTTATAATTAATGCTTAGGTGAAAAATATTTATATTTTCTTTAAATTTTTATTAAAAATTATTTTTAAATTAAGTTTATTTAGTTATAATGAGTGTATTAGTAGATATTGAGGTAATTTGAAAATATAAAGTTATTTATAAATTTTATTAAATTTTTTTTTTATTTAAGGAACTCGGCAAAAGTTATTTCTGCCTGTTTAACAAAAACATGTCTATATGAGAGGTATATAAAGTCTGACCTGCCCATTGGGAACTAAAAGGCCGCGGTATTATGACCGTGCAAAGGTAGCATAATAATTAGTCTTTTAATTGAAGGCTAGAATGAATGGTTGGACAAGAAATTAACTGTCTTAAGTGAAAATATTAAATTTAACTTTTAAGTGAAAAGGCTTAAATAAATTAGGGGGACGATAAGACCCTATAAAACTTTATATACTTATAATTTAATAATAACTTTTGGGTTTAAAAATTTAGATTAGAGTATTTTATTGGGGCGATAAAGATAAAATTTTAGATAACTGTTTTATTTTTTAACAAAAATGTTTGAGTTTTAGATCCTTAAAGAGATTAAAAGATTAAGTTACTTTAGGGATAACAGCGTTATTTTCTTTAAGAGTTCTTATCGACGAGAAAGTTTGCGACCTCGATGTTGAATTAAAAGTTCTTTGTGGAGCAGTAATTACAAGAGAAGGTCTGCTCGACCTTTAAAATTTTACATGATTTGAGTTCAAACCGGTGCGAGCCAGGTTGGTTTCTATCTCCTAAGTAGAAAAAATTATTTTAGTACGAAAGGATTAAATAATTAAAATATTTTTGTTAGTTTGGCAGAAAAGTGCATTAGATTTAGAATTTAAAAATATAGGATTTCTATAACTAACAAAGATGCTTAGCCATTTAGAAATAATATTTATTATAATTATTAATTATTTAATTTTAATTATTTGCGTACTGTTAGGTGTAGCTTTTGTAACTCTTCTTGAACGAAAAATTTTGGGTTATATTCAGTTTCGTAAAGGCCCAAATAAAGTTGGATTTTTAGGGTTGTTCCAGCCCTTTTCAGATGCAGTTAAACTTTTTTTTAATGAGCAGATAAAGCTTTCTTTTACAAATTTTTTTCCTTATTATATTTCACCAGTTTTTAGTTTATTTATTTCTTTAATTATATGGGGAATTCTACCATACGAAAGAGGTTTATTAAATATAAATTTAGGGGTGTTGTTTATTCTATGTTGTTTAAGTTCAGGGGTTTACCCTCTAATAATGGCAGGTTGGTCTTCAAATTGTAAGTATTCTTTATTAGGAAGACTTTGGGCGGTGGCTCAAACTATTTCTTATGAAGTAAGATTAGCTTTAATTTTATTATCTTTCATCTTTTTAGTTGAAAGATTTAATTTTAAAGTATTTGTTGAGTACCAAGAAAGGGTATGGTTTTTATGAGTTTCTTTACCTTTAGCAATAATTTGGTTTTCATCTTGTTTAGCTGAGACTAATCGAACTCCTTTTGATTTTTCTGAGGGGGAATCTGAACTAGTTTCAGGGTTTAATACCGAGTACAGAAGAGGGGGCTTTGCATTAATTTTTATAGCAGAGTATTCATCAATCTTGTTTATAAGTATAATTTTTATTTTACTTTTTTTTGGTACTTCTCCTTTAAGGGTATTTTTTTATTTACAGGTAACTGGTATTAGATTTGTATTTATCTGAGTCCGAGGAACGTTACCTCGGTTTCGTTATGATAAATTAATATATCTAGCTTGGAAAAGGTTTTTACCTATCTCATTGAATTATTTAATTTTTTTTATAGGATTAAAGTTGAGTTTATTTTGTTTGTTTATACTGGCTTAAGCAACGGAGAATAGTTTAAGGTTAAAATATTAGTTTTGGATACTAAAGATAATTTTGTTTTCTTTGAGGTTAAAAATTGGGATCTCCCTACTAATGCTTTCAAAACATTTATTTTTAATAAACTAAATTTTCATTTAAGATATTTATCCCACAGAGAGATTACAAGTGGGTTAACAAGATAATATAAAAAATAAAGAAGTGATAAGGTTTGACCTACTAAAATATAAGGAGGTTCAACAGGTCGTGCTCCAATTCAAGTTAATAAAATTACTATGGAGACAAGACACCAAAATAAGAGTTGATTTAATGGATAAAATGTTAATCTCCGGAACTTAGAAAAGTGAGTGAAAGGTAAGATAGCTAGAATAGAGATTGACGCTACAAGGGCGATCACTCCTCCCAGTTTATTAGGAATAGAACGAAGAATTGCATAGGCAAAGAGAAAATATCATTCGGGTTGGATATGAATTGGAGTAACCAAAGGGTTAGCGGGAATAAAATTGTCAGGGTCTCTTAATAAGTACGGAGCTAAGAAAGTTAATAAAACTAGAAATAGGACTAAGATTACAAATCCGAATAAGTCTTTGAAGCTAAAATAAGGGTGGAAGGGAACTTTTCTTAGGGACCTATTTACTCCTAGGGGATTATTTCCTCCTGTTTCGTGAAGAAAAAGAATATGAATTATTGTTAAAGCTGAAATAATAAAAGGAAAAAGAAAATGGAAAGAAAAAAATCGAGTTAAGGTTGCATTGTCTACAGCAAATCCTCCTCAAATTCATTGAACGAGGTCAGTTCCTAAATAAGGAATAGCTGAAAATAGATTAGTAATAACGGTTGCTCCTCAAAAAGATATTTGGCCTCATGGTAAGACATACCCTAGGAAAGCTGAGGCTATAGTTAAGAAAAAAATTAATACTCCAACTATTCAAGTATGAAAGTAGGTATAGGATCTATAATAAATTCCTCGTCCAATATGCAAGTAGAGACAAATAAAAAAGAAAGATCCCCCATTAGCATGTAAAGTTCGTAGCATCCACCCATAATTTACATCACGACAAATATGAATAACACTTGAAAATGCTATTTCGATATTAGGAGTGTAATGTATAGATAAAAATAAACCAGTTAAAATCTGAATAATTAAACATAAACCTAATAAAGAACCATAATTTCATAAGAAAGAAATATTACTTGGAATAGGCATATCAATAAGAGCACCATTAATAATTTTAAATAAGGGATGGCTTTTTCGTAAGGAAATTAGCATTAGTTATTTGTTCGTATTGGGCTAGAATAAATGTTAATAATTTTTACTACAACAAATAAAGTTAATAAAAGATAGATAATTAAAAATAAGGTAAAAAATATGGAGGATGGCCTATAAATGGTTCTAACTAAAAGAGAGGTGTAATCATATCTGTGGGATATTATTAAAGAAGAGGATGTAATTTTAAATTTTGTGGAAATAAATAATGGATCTATAAAAGTGAAGCCAATTAAAATTGTAAATAGAATAAATAAAATTGTTAAATATAAAAAATTTGGGGAAAGACTAAAAATTTCGTTTGAAGCTAATGAGGCAACATAAATAAATAGCACTAATATCCCACCTAAAAAAATAATAAATAAAATATAAGAAAACCAAAAAGATAAATTACTTAATCCTGAAGAAACACAGATAAGAATAGTTTGGGTAAATAATGCTAATCCTATAGATAAAGGATGGGATAGGCGGGTAAACAGTATAGAAATAGTTAAGATAAAAGGTAAATAAAAAATAAAAATTTTAAAATAAATTTTAATGTTTTAAGAATATTATTTCATTTTTGGTTTACAAGACCAAGGTTTTATTTAAACTATAAAAACTAATGATTGCTTTAATTTTAATTAATTTTTGTTCTTTGGTGATATTGTTCTGCGGGTTAATATCTTTTGTCTCAAATCGAAAACATTTGTTGAATACTTTATTAAGTTTAGAGTTTATTATATTAGGTGTGTTTTGGGTTATAAGATTAAATATTTCTAGAGTTGGTACGGAGATTTATGTTATTTTATTTTTTTTAACTTTGGGTGTCTGTGAAGGTGCTTTAGGGCTATCTTTATTAATTTCAGTTGTTCGTTCTCATGGGAATGATTATTTTAGAAGGTTTAATCTCTTATAATGTTGAAGTTTTTATTAATAAATATAGTAATAATACTTATAATCAAAAATTGAAGGATGGTTCAATTATCATTTCTTTTAATATGTTTTTTAGTTTTTTGCGGAGTAGGTCATGATTTTTATATATTTAATTTAGGTAACCAACTGGGAACAGATTATTTAAGAGGAGCTTTGATTATATTAAGAGTTTGAATTAGAATATTAGTTATCTATAGAAGTCAAAAAGTCAATAAAACAGGTAATTTTTCTTCTATATTTTTGTTAGTCAATTTAATTCTTTTAGGAGCGTTATTAATAACTTTTTCTTCTGTAGATTATTTAATATTTTATTTAAGATTTGAAAGTTCTCTTATTCCAACTTTAATTTTGATTTTAGGCTGAGGGTACCAGCCAGAGCGAATCCAAGCTGGTATTTATATGTTGTTTTATACTTTATTTGCTTCTTTACCTTTATTAATTTCGTTGATTAGGTTATATAATTTAGGGGGGAGCTTAATAATAGGGTTAGTTTTTAAGAGTACGGAAGGTAATTTAGTTAGAATATTGTGGTATTTTTGTACTATTATTGCTTTTATTGTGAAATTACCTATATATATATTTCATTTATGACTGCCTAAAGCTCATGTAGAAGCCCCTGTAGCTGGTTCTATAATTTTAGCGGGAGTACTATTAAAACTTGGAGGGTACGGCTTAATTCGTGTTTTAACGTTATTTTCTGATATTAATAAAATATTTTCTTGGTTGTGAGTAAGAGTTAGGATTTTAGGTGGAATCATTGTTAGTTTTATATGGTTACGGCAAGTAGATATTAAATCTTTAATTGCTTATTCTTCGGTAGCTCATATAAGGTTAGTCCTAAGGGGTTTGATTGTGTTTAATTGATGGGGAATAAATGGGGCGGTTATTATTATACTAGGGCATGGTTTATGTTCATCTGGTTTATTTTGTTTATCTAATATTATTTATGAGCGGTTAGGTAGGCGAAGGTTAATTATTAATAAGGGGTTATTAAACTTGATGCCTTCATTGGGTTTATGGTGGTTTTTATTAAGAGTATCAAATATAGCGGCCCCTCCTACATTAAATTTGTTAGGGGAGATTAATTTAATCACGAGAATTATTAGTTGAAGGAAGGTAAGAATAATTGGGCTTGCAGGTCTTTCATTTTTTAGGGCAGCGTATACCTTATATATGTACTCGTTAAGTCAACATGGGATATTTTTTAGTTCTTTATTTTCTTGCTGTTCAGGTAAAATAAGTGAATACTATGTGTTAATATTACATTGGCTACCTTTAAATTTTTTAATTATAAAGAGGATTTTGGTTATTCCGTTAGTTTAATTTAAATAGTTTAAGTAAAACGTTGATTTGTGGTGTCAAAATTATAATTAGTTATTTTAAATAATGGTATGAAATTTCTCTATACATTTAGTTAATTTGGTGTTTCTTGGAAGAAGTTCTTTAATTTGTTTGGGTTTGTTTTTGATTAGATTTCAACTAAATACAAGTTATGTAATTGAATGGGAGTTATTTTATTTTAATTCATCTTTAATTGTAATAACTTTGGTATTAGACTGGGTAAGGTATTTATTTTTAAGATTTATTCTATTTATTTCTTCTATAGTATTATTTTATAGGGGGAGATACATAAGAGGGGACAAACATTATAATCGATTTATATATTTAGTGCTTGCTTTTGTTGCTTCTATAAGTGCTTTGATTGTAAGGCCTAATTTAATTAGGATTTTGCTAGGGTGAGATGGTTTAGGTTTAATTTCTTATGCTTTAGTAATTTTTTACCAAAATGAGAAGTCGGCTAATGCTGGGATACTAACAATTCTGTCAAATCGGATTGGGGATGTAGCAATTCTCTTAAGAATTGCTCTTTTTTTCATGGTAGGGGGCTGGAATTTTTTAAGTTGAGGTTTGTATATAAGGGAAGAAAAGACTTTAATTAAGGTTTTGATTTGTATTGCAGCTGCAACAAAAAGAGCTCAAATTCCGTTTTCGGCGTGGCTTCCTGCTGCAATAGCGGCTCCAACTCCTGTTTCAGCTTTAGTCCATTCATCTACATTAGTTACTGCTGGAGTCTATCTTTTAATTCGGTTTAATTGTATTTTTGAAGATTCAATTATTATATCTAGAATACTTATTGTTTCATGCTCAACAATGTTTATAGCTGGGTTGGGGGCGAATTTTGAATATGATTTAAAAAAAATCATTGCCCTTTCAACTCTTAGACAGCTGGGTGTAATATTAAGGATTCTTTCTTTAGGGTTTTTTGATCTTGCTTTTTTCCATCTTTTAACTCATGCTTTATTTAAAGCTTTATTGTTTTTATGTGCGGGGGTAATAATTCATAATCTTAAGGATTTCCAAGATATCCGTATAATAGGGAGGCTGGCTTTCAATATACCTTTAACTAGGATATGTATAAATTTATCAAATTTAGCTTTATGCGGGATACCTTTTATAGCCGGATTTTATTCTAAAGATTTAATTTTGGAGGTTGCTTTTATAAGAAATATTAATTTTATTAGATTTATCATATATGTTTTAGCAACAGGGTTTACTGTGAGTTATACTTTCCGTTTAATTTATTACACGTTAACGGGAAGCTTTAATTCGGGAGTTTTAACAGCGATTCAAGATAAAGATATATTAATAAATAACCCGATGGTTGCATTAAGGTTAGGTTCAATTTTTAGTGGGGCTTTCTTATCTTGAATTTTGTTTCCAGAAAGGTATATAATTTGTTTAAGAAGAGGGTTTAAAAGTTTAGTTATAGTGTTGTTACTAACAGGAGCTTCTATTGGTTATATATTAAACTTTATTAGAGTTAATGGTTCTCTTAGAAGGTTAAAGTTTTATAATTGTTCTGTAATTAGTGGATCCATGTGGTTTTTACCTTTTTTATCAAGAATAAAGTTATGTTATTATACTTTAAAAATAAGAGGAAATTACGAAAAAGTAAAAGATAAAGGATGATCAGAATTTTATGGGGGGCAAGGAGGTTTAAATTTAATTATGGGAAGAAACCGTTGGCTTCAAGGAGCACAAGATAACATAATTAAAATTTATATAAAAAGCTTCTTTTTATGGGTTATTGTTATAATAATTTTAGTTTGGATGTAATTTGTATAATTTAAATTAGAATCTTGCGTTGAAGCTGCAAAAGTGGGTTTCCCTACAAATATTAGTAATATGGTGCCTGATTAAAAGGGTAGTTTTGATAGAACTAATTATGTAAAAATTTACTCATATTAAGCTAAAAGATAAGCTAAAAAAGCTAATGGGTTCATACCCCATGAATGAGAATTTTCTCTCTTTTTGATGGTTACTCCTTTTAGGGTTTTATTTTCCTCTTCACTAATATTAGGTTTATTATTATGTGTATCTTCTAACTCTTGGTTTGGAGCCTGAGCTGGATTGGAGTTAAATTTAATATCTTTTATTCCATTAATTTCTTCTAGAAATAATCAGTATAGGTCTGAGGGAGCTTTAAAATATTTTTTGATCCAAGCTTTAGCTTCAATTATAATTATTTTTTCTACCTCATTTACTTTAATGTTTAGGAACTTTATTTTAATTTTTTCTTTATCTTTATTATTAAAATTAGGCGGAGCTCCTTTCCATTTTTGGTTTCCCCAAGTTATGGAGGGCTTATCTTGGGGCCAAACAATCATTTTAATAACAGTTCAGAAAATCGGGCCGATATTTTTATTAACTTACTTAGTTTTTGATAAAAATAGATATATATTAATTTTCTCGTCAGCTTTAATTTCTGCTGTTGTAGGGGCAGTCAGGGGGCTAAACCAAACATTTTTGCGTAAAATTATAGCTTTTTCTTCTATTAACCATATATCTTGGATATTTTTAGCAATAATAATAAGAGAGGTTTGTTGAAGGTTATATTTTAGAGTGTATTGTTTTCTTTCAGCTGTAGTAGTAATAAGATTTTATTTACAACAAGCATATCATTTTTGCCATTTAATAAATAGGGGGACTCCTTTAATTTTAAAAGCAACATCAATATTAAGTTTGTTTTCCATAGGAGGGCTTCCTCCTTTTTTAGGGTTTATCCCGAAGTGAATTGTAATCCAAGAGTTAATTTTATATAAGTATTTTTATTCCTTAATTTTACTTCTTTTATGTTCATTATTAACTTTATACTTTTATATTCGTTTAAGAATACTATTTTTAACTTTTACATTTCCTTTTAGGAGATGAAGGGTAAAGAGTCGTAATATTTCTTTGATAAGACCTTTACTTATATTTATAAATTTTTCAGGAATCTTTATTCCTTCAGTTTATATAATTATTTAAAGACTTTAAGTTAAATAAACTAGTATCCTTCAAAGTTACCAAAAAAAGAACTCTTTTAGGTCTTAAGTTTTAGTGGTTTACACATTTTCAAATTTGCAATTTGACGTTTTTATTATTACTATAAAACCAATAGAAAAGAAATTTCTTGTCTCTAAATTTACAATTTAGCGCTTTACTCGGCCATTCTATC